CACTTAAACTAAAGCTCTTATATCCGTAGGACTTAAACCTTCTTTTCTTAATAGAAACAATAGCTCCTAAATCCAAAGTAGATCACATTTTTTGAGGCCTTATTTCGATTTCAGCACTCGAGTAGACTCCGAAGGTCTCAGTGGTGGGCTTTGGTTGGGATGGCTCAAATATGTGCCTTTGACCTCCCAAATTATGACCCATGCAAAAGACAACAACAACAAAAACAAATGTTGTGGTCTTTTCCTGATCCAGGTACATCTGCGCTCAATACAGATGGATGTCCCAAGGGGAACCCGGGACCAGCCAGCATTATAGGAATCATAAGAGATGATAGAGGAGTGTGGATCTGTGGATACGAAGGGAAAATTCCAGACACAACTAGCCTTGAAGCAGAACTATGGAGCATCTTTAAGGGGTTGAGCCTTGTAAGGGATAGAAGAATACCACGCTTAATGGTGGAAACTTACTCCCAAGCTGCAATAGAGCTTATCCAAGACAAAGAAAAGGGGCAAGGATATAGTGTAAATGTGCCACCAACAAATAGAAAGAAGGTTAGCCCGAGAAAGCACCTTGGTTTAGGTTCTTTTTCATTGGCATGTGATAGGGCGAGGAGGTCTACCGCTGAGAGCCAGAAGGGAAAGACATACATGGCACCAATCCAATCTCAAGAACTATTATTCAACCATTTCTGTGTCGCTGACTGGGGTCTCTGCCCCTCTGGGGAATCCATAGAAAGCAAAACAATTCCATAAAGTGAAAATTGAAGCTATTGCTGTCGGTCTCGATTCATTCTCTTTTCTAGTCTGATCATGGCATATGTCATGCTCATCTATTCTATAGTCAAAGCAGGAGCCCATCCTTAGCAACGTGCCCCGGTTGTCATGTTTGTGTTTGTGTGTGTCTGAATGTCTGAGTGGGACCTTTCCTCTTTCTGTGAGGGTGCGTATTTTCAAGGTGTCCTTAGATTATTATATCAAAAAGAAGTCTATCTTTCTTCTTTTACTATATCGCTTTGCCGCAACGTATCCCAGGTTGGCTACCTGTCTCTGCAGGAATAGGAAGGTGCCTCTAGCAGATTGCCCTTTCTTTTCCTTTCCTGGGCTAGGTAACCGGAATATCCGAGGCAAGAATTTTCTGCTTTGTGGAGTCAACTCGTCTTATAAGAAGCGGAACCCACGTATAAATTAGTGTATACATATGCACTTACAGTTACAGATACAGAAGGCGCAATCGGAGCACTAAGATCATGGGGTGAAGGCACACTGTCATTACACGATGGGTAAGGTGCGGAGCTACACTCTAAAGACAGATTCACTAGATTCCGACCTTCCCGCTGCTCTGTATAGTCCTATTGGAGGGCAATACAATACTCTAACGATTCCTGCCTTGGTTGATGATGAATTACCTTACTCCCTTTCCATACCGGGTCTAGGGGTATAGTCTATTCTATAATATACTCTTCTTCTATCACAGAAATAGCTAAATCGGAAGTTAAGCCCTATAAGCACTTCACTGAAACTAAAAAGAACAACAAGAGCAATACCTCACAGGCTAAAGCAGGAACAAGGGGCGCAAGCGAAAGCAGTCTTTAGAAAAGTCTAAACTAAGAAAGACTTACGAACCATAAAGGAAGGATAAGAGCCGTAGCTACAAAGCAAAAGAAGTTGTCGGAGGCGATGCGACGATACTCACCTCAGCCTCTCTGGCGGCATTAGTTACCAGATTCATTCAGTGACAGCCTTAGGATAAGGAATTCAAGATCGGCGACATCTTCCTCCTCAAGGCTTCCTTAGCTACAGGATTCCTATTCTAAACCTAGGCGGGTTCGGCCTTATCCTGATAGTTCTGGGCGTACTCCTCTTCCTAGTTCCCTGACTATTATGGTAAGGTAAAACTCTGTAGAATCCTCCGGATCAACTCCAAGCTAGGCGGATTACCCGCCAATATTCTCCTCCCCTGGAAGCTCCTACCTAGCGGGAAATGTCAATGTTTGAGCTCTAGCGGATGTCGCGGATCTTGAACTCTTTTGTTGCCGATCTGGAAGTCCTTTATTTTCATTTAAGAAATAGTCGGCTTCTTTATTCCCTTACCGAGTAGACGAGAATGGCACCGTGAATTCATTTCTTTCAATAGCTGCTCCGCTTCAACAAAGCTTGACCCGCCTTTCGCCGCCTCAAAAGAAAGTGGTTAAGTCTTCGTTCTTACCGGTGACATCTCCGCTTTTCCCTTAGCCCGTAGGGAATTTATCTTCTATGAGTTAGGATTCCTTTGAAAGTCTGACTATAATTCTCAAATTATAGCTAGTTGTCTTCTTCTCTTGCAGCAGAAAGACATTCTAACTTTCAATTTAATTTAAAGAAAAGAAAGGAGAGCCCCAACCCAACTTCGCCAACCAAGGGAACATCTCAGCCTCTACTTTTGGAATGAGATCGGGACGTCCGACAAGATAAACTTCGATCGCCACGTGGCCAAGAAAGCTACAAGTTCATCTGGGTCTTTATGCTTATCGCCTGCCTCGATCTTCTGGGCTTGTCGGGATCAGGATTAACTGGCTCGAACTCCTTAAACCAGTGGCGTACTCAAGAAGCAAAATGTGCTCACTTCTGTTTTACAAGTCAGATTGCATTTGAAATTGGTGCTCAACAGAAGGGTTACAAACCGGAGAGACAGATGACGAGTCTACCTATGAAAACTCACTCTTTATAGAAGGATTGATTTTACCAGCAGATAGATTTATACGTTAAAGCGGACAGTACTTTACAGATTAGTAAAACAGCAGTTACTACCTAATAGTAGTAAAATGTCGCAGATCCGCTGCGTGACTTAGAACCTGAAAGACAGTCTAGTTTTATCTGAGTCGAAAAGGCTAGTCGTTATCTGACCTCTCCTCATCGATGCTATTTAGGTTGGCTCGAGTACCTATGCTTACCGACAGCAACTCGTGCTCCTAACTTGCATACTGCTCCTAGCGCAATAAGTAGCCTTAGCGCATAGCGCATCCGACAGCCAGCCCTATGAACTAGCTTACCAGCTCGACCTTTAACGACGGGACAACAAACAAAGGACATTTAACCGAAGAGCTCTAGACCAATAGACCCAAGCAGAGCTAAAGAGCTGGCTAAATACGGATCGGTACAAGTACTACAAGTAGCCCTTTCTAGCTCCAATGCGGATAACGAAAAGAGAACAAGGACTAATAGACCAGTAGACCAATAGGCCAAGTTACACGGCTAAAAGGAAAGCGCTCGGCTCGCTCCAAGCATTCCGCTCTATAGTTCTCTTGAATACTTCCACCTATCAGCCTGTGACCCTCCCCTCGTATTAAGAATAAGAAGTAGAGCTCAATCCCATCTTCTTATAAGTCGAGTGACTCCGCTCCGTTCCAGTGATGTTTAGCCGCGATAGATACGTAGCTCGGGGCCTTCTTGCAGGTCTTATCGTACCACTTGCTCTCAATCCCGTAATGCCCTTGTTATAGAAGCCTTTTCATTTCAAGTGCGGGCTAGCCGGCTTTCAAGCCTTTTATTTTAGTACCCTAACGATAAGCTAGGACCAAACTAAACTGATGTGATGTGACCCACGCACGCCCCTGAGTCTTAGGCCCTTTCATTAGAAAGAAAGCCTGTAAGGGAAAGGCCCAGCCCACAAAAGCTCAGTTTCAATTGAGTCTAAGTGAATACACTACGCCATATAGTTCGGGCAGTTCGGGATAAGAAAGCTTCTTACCAGCGTTAGGAGGAAAGAGTTGTTCAAGAAGAAAGCTGTACATTCAGGTACGGTATCCGCAGTTGGTGTTATAGAAGTGGCGGTCTTGAATAAGCAAGCGGTGCAATTTCTGTTACAAAAAGAGCTGTTGAGTAAATAGAAGCTCTGGTCCTATCCTGTTGATGACGAATAAGAGTTTTTGCTATAGCCTTTATGTGGTGATACCAACTAGTATCATATAGTTGAGTGAAAGCTAGATATCCCTTTCATTCCGGAAGTTATCGCTTACCGAGCCACGCGAAGAGTACCAGACCGGTGCTTGTACGTCTGCCCATTCCAGGGTCGATAGAGTCTACGAACGGAGTGAACCAAGTCAAATGAATTGTTTTTCGAGACCAAGAGTGAGTCGTAGATAGAAAGACCTCTCCTATCCGCTGCTCATGGACGGGACTCTGGGAAAAGAAAAGGGTTCTTAGATACCTTCTTAAAGTTCAGTAGAGAAATGAAGTCCTTCTTTACTTGAGCACTGGTTAGACCGCTTGCAGGCTTTCTTATGGAACTAAAGCATAATATGACTTGCTTAATTGATTTCTGGCTGTAGCTGTAACCATTGGCATTGTCTGTCCCAGCGGGGTAATGGTAACGCGAATCCCTTTAGTTCGATTTGATCCTTATGGGTTCCAAACCTTTTGAATCAAAGTAGAGTAGGTTTAGGTTGCTTTCTTTTTCAATCTTTCTCTGATCCTAGCCGTGTAGTGGATCCGGCTTTAGTCGGCTAAAAAGAGGTGTGTGTGGCCGGGCTTCTTTCTTTATAGTGCTGCCCGCCCCCTTCTTCATTCATCCATTTAGGCCCGACTAGGAACACGTGGATCCAGGGAACCTGGCTCGGGAACAGCTTCTTACTAGTGGGGGCTAATCACAGTAAGAGAGTCCAATCTCTGAAATAGAGCTTAGTCTCTCCATAGTAGTATACTAGTAGAAAGCGTAGGTTATGACTTGATCCAATAGAGTCAGAACACCTTTCTATCTAAAAGAAATGGTGCTCGATGAAACAATCCAGATTCCACACTATGCTGTGGGCTGGGGGTAGAGCTGCTCTGCGAAGCTGGGCGTTAAGTGTTCTTATGGAGGAACCATAGACGAAAGAGAATAGAAAGGGCCTTCAAAAAAGAGCGATGGAGTGATGGGCAACCTTAGTCTATATGTTGCTCGTGAGCCGCCAAGTACCAGTCTCGCAACAGTACTGGCGCAAAAGGATCGGTCCTTCACTTGCTGATCGTTCGCGAGTCGAACTCGCTCTCTTGCCACGCCCTTCACTCACTCGCTTGAGTCGGACTCAATCACTCTTTTTGTTTGGAGGATCATTCGTTCTTCACTCTCTTGCTATTACCCGCAGGGAGCGCAGCAACCAAGGTGCATATTATCATATAGAAACAAGCGAAGCGTAGCGAATCACATAGATAAGCCCCTACCTGCCAGCGCGCGGATGGATAGGGCGGGCGAAGCGCGAAGAGGATGGATGTCTGAGCGGTTGAAAGAGTCGGTCTTGAAAACCGAAGTATTGATAGGGATACCGGGGGTTCGAATCCCTCTCCATCCGCGAAAGAGACGAGACACACGGGAATTCTTTTTTCCAGAAATAGAGGGCTTGCGGGGTCCTCAAATAGCTATGGCTTTTCTTTATTCCTTTGGTGCCGGTGATTTCATCACTTGACGACTCGAAAAGACAATTCATGATGGATTGGTTTAGCCCGTTTTACCCCCGTTACTTAAAGTTCATTTTTTGATTTCATCCACCCACGCATCACAGTAATCTCAGACATGCTGACACTCATCTTCATAGAGGTCAGTAGGCACTGTCTTAAGATCTGTAGGCTTATAAGCCTTCCGCAGGCGATCTATAAGAAAGCCTCGGAGATACGGATTAAGTGGACGACCGCGGCCAAGCCATATCTCAAGTGGTAAGTTACGCTTATCCCAAATCGCGCGAAGTCGTAAGACTTTGGGCGACTGAGTATGGTTTAAGCGCGAAAGCGTTCTATACCCAATCCCATACAGACGACAGAACGTACTAAACCGTTTAATCGGATAAAGATTTAAAACGGAATAGAGTCCTGGAATATTCTGGGAGTTGAGCAGGTTTCTAACAGACACAGGAGATAAATCCTTAGTCATGTTATGACACCTAAAACGCTTCGCAAACTCAGCACCACCAGTGTTAGAAACTAAAGACTTAGGTATAGATATATCTACGCCAAAGTCACTAACTATTTGGTGGTACTTGGACGCAACTCGTTCATCGGCGATACATACGTCATCGCCTAAGATAGCATAACGATCGAAATATCGACCCGGATACACCAGCTCTGCACAATATTGCACCACTAAGTGGTGGCTTAGAGTGAAGAGCGGCCAAGACGACAAATATCCTAATGGCTGACCTACAGCGAAATTCACTACAGGTCGGCCCTTGGCAAAAGGATATTCTACAAGAACACCAGTATTCGGAGGACGCTCAATCTGGTTTGTAACCACATGAGGGTCCGATGGATGAACAGGTGACCTGCAGAACGGTACCTCAAATAACGATAAGGAGAGGATAGAGGTAACAAAACCTTCAACCTCCCGGACCGCTAAGACGTCTCCTTGTAGATATAAGGGCCACCTATCTGTGGCGGACTTAAGATCATACGAGAAAACGTTCTTAGATCCAACCAGCCTATCTAACTAAGGGTGACAACTGATTATAGGTGCCATCCATAGGTAGCGTTGCTAAAGCACTCATTAACCAATCGTGTAAAGGCTTTAACAACCGCTGGTTTATATAGTTGCCAATTGCGAATATTCGTCGCTTTCCTGCGCCAGATTCTGTAGACTGAGCTAACCTACCGGGCGAACCATATTTTGGTATACCACCCGGGTTCCCCTCGAATTGCTGTTGGAATATGGGGTATGAAGCCCGCATAGACCACAGAGAAATCTCTGTATTACAGCGATCAAGGGCATAACGGACATAAGGAAACCAAAGTGGAAATCCAGGCTCAGCGAAGTCGCAATCGACCCATCTAGGGTCAGAGTACAACTCGTAAGCCAGGAACCATTCAAATTCCTCTTTTAGATTGAGGAAGATTCCTTTTTTGTCTTTCCATTTGGACCCTCTGTCGGAAGGTATAGCTTTCCACGTGGGTTCCCATGTGATCCCTTGATACATAGGGATGGTTAGCGCACGTTTCCAGTACCGATGGAGCAATTTTGGGACATGACAAATGAATTGAGATATTGCATTCTCAACTCTGTCAACGTCCTTAACCGGTGACACAATACTCTTTTTTAGTATAGAACGGTCGACTCGCTTAGCGAGACGAATCGCTCGACACAAAGAGAAGTAAGATAAATATATCTTAACAAATGTGTCAGCACGTTCATCCTTCTTTAAAATAAGTTTTCGATGATAAGAAGGAATGATCCTCGGTAAACCGGAACCAGTCAAAGACACAGGTACGGGTAATTGAGATTTAGGTTGAGGAACCCCAGCGTAAGCTTTCTGCAAGCATACAGCAGCTTGCTTCAAATAAAGCGAAGCGAACAAGGGGCCAGACCTCTTCCGTAAATACAAAACCCGCTTGGCAACTAGGTGAGCTCCGCTCCGACACAAAGCTCCTTGGTTAAACCATCAGTGATCACTAGAATCACCTTGTTAAAGGTAGATTTTAGTGACCCAAGATCTTCTAAGATCTTGTACCACTTGATGGCTTTCAATGCCAGAAGTTTATCAAAGAGTAGCCTCATAGAAGTCATAGCAAGAATTTCTTTCTATGGTTCCTAGTCAGGTGCGACCTGACGCAGAGAAGTGTCCAGACCAAGGATGATTAAATCTCCGCTGAGCTGGCTTCCCCGTCACCGCTCCCTGAGAGAGGGCAATGCTCTCTCAGTCTATGAAGTCACAAGACTTCACTTTGATAAACCTCTGAGCCTTTGGAAGACACCAAGACTCACCTAAATGACACTATGTTGCAAGTGTCAAGGGGGGGTACCTGGTTGACCAACAGGACTCTGTGTGTCACAGAGTGAGGTTAAATCGACATATGTGCCGACCCGATTATAGATCGGACACACCGTCCGATTCGCCTCTGGACGGATCTGACTGACGCTGCAAAGCAGACGACAATCATTGGCCGCTAGGGAGGTCAATCCCTACACCAACAGGAGTAATCCTGTCGATGCCTTACCCCCCAAGGTTAATGTACCTTATCTAGGCAATTCTAGGGCTCATTAGAAAGATAGTTCAATCGCCATCAATTCAACCGGAGGAAGGTTGATGACACTGAACACTAAGCCAATCAATGGGATGAGATGGGAGTCAGATTCAACATAGATGATCGGATTCGGGCAAAGAGCAGATGAATAAAGCCAGAGTCAACTATGCTCCAAGCTAACAGGAGCCATTCAAGTTGGTAAGGAAAGATAGGAGGTGATTGAGAGATCACAAGCCTATTCCACTTACCGACGAAAGTCTTATAATAAAGGGATTGGTCTGGAATAGTTGAGGAAGGTCAGAGGGTAGTACACTGTCTGGGTTAAGAGTGACTAGGCAGTAGCTAGACCACTTGCATGTCGAACAGATCTAATCACAAGGGGCGTAGCGGGGCGACCTAGAAGCTCGTAGGCTCTGGCTCAGTTCATACTAGAGTAGAGGCTAAGAACTGTCTCGCGAAGGTAGACCATAGTTAGTGAGGAGAAATTTTTTGCTAGATCATTCGAGTCAATGCGGTGACTCACCTTCCCGCTTCCAGAAGAAGGTCCGGCATCCTTTTGTCATCCGATAGCTAGACCGGGGGTGAACATAATCACCAAGTTCAGTTCACGACTTTATTTATGACCTCACGGCCACTCGGAATGGATGCAGTTCCAAAGTAAGGGCGGCAGGGAATGCCTCCGCTTCGAGTAGAACTAAGATAGATCAACTATATGATAATTGGCAAGATCACACATAGTTGACGTGATAGCTTTCCTCTTACCTACGAAGCGTCTGGTAAGGACGAGACGTAGACCTTGAATACAAAGGCAAGGCTTACCTCTTGCATTCAGGCTTTTTTATTTATAGGTGAGATGTACACTAAATCGCCCGAAAGCACGGGATTCGACTTGACTTATGTTATGAGATGGAGAGAATCCGATGCATTAGAAAGCGCAGTTAGGGAAGAAATTGCAGAGAAATGCTGCTGCAGGATTGGACGTCTATCTATCTCACCATCCTTCGGGTGCTTTCTTTTGATTCCATTTTGCTTGTCAGAAGTCATTCTCTGATCTTTCCCTCTTCCTGTACTTCCGCGGGTAGGGACTTCCACTTCTAGTAGTCAGAGTAGGGGCTTCGGTATGTGACTAATGATGTCGCTATCCTTCCGTCAACCACAGAAGAAGACATGGCAGTTTCACCATAATCAATTCAAATTAGCGTGGCGTGCATTAGGTTTTTAATCCTACGATTTTGCTTTTCATAGATTCGTTTTTGTCTCGATATCAATCAATTTCTAAGAGAAAGCTAGTTGATCTTCAACTACATCATACCCGACACCCCCCTCTTCCACAACTTCTTCAGTCTCAATACGCGCTTCAGCATTTCCAATTTCCATTGGCGTCAGTCCTTATTCTTATATTCACTCGACACGGCTACAGCCATCAAGTCTTTCTTTTTTCCCGATGGGATAATCTGATCAAATCACTCAGAGACCTGTTTTTCGACTTCATACATGATCTCAGGGGAGAATCACTCCTAGAAGCATTCGATTCCCCGAAGGAAGTGCGATGGAACTCATTCATGGCTGGCTTTCTTGGTTGCCTAAAAGCGCATCTGATATTGGCTCGAGCCTGACCGCTGCTACCATTCTTCTTGACCTCGACACCGGCCGTTCAAGTACTAGTTGCCCCGGCTGGCTTTGTGACTTGGCCCCTTTCCGTGCCTGAAACTGAAACTGACAATCGCCCAAAGGGGGAAAAAGAGACCATGTCTGATTTCGAACATTCGATTCTACCTATCATGGATGAGGGTTACGCAGAGGCATAGCAGGGAGCGACAACCGCCTTTCCTTAACTTCAGGGAAAGAAAGGAGCAGCTTGATCAGCCATTAGAGATCGCCTTCTAGACCTTCACCTAGATTACATCACGGAAGCAAAAGAAAGAGGATGCATCTCATTGAATGTGGTTAAGCATAGCCCGGGAGATGATGTATTCTAGGGGGGAGCCCTTTCTACTCGTATCAGACACGAAATGAACGAAACTTGACTTTTATCAAGACATACGAGGCATACTCAGATGAGTCTTCTCTTCACCCGGTTCGAGAACTAGATCTCCTTGATTAAGCAGTCCCACAGGCACGGTCAGGAATCAACGTAGGATCCTACAAAATTTTAGGGGGGAGGACGTTCTATTTATAGATGAAGAGTTTTGCCCGTAAGCTATTGATTGATTCGGGATCAGAGTGACTCAGGGGCCAGCGGTTCAAAATTTGCCTTTTCAGGTTGGGTTCAGGCCAGGAAAAGACCCCTTTCTCTGTCATCATATGGTCTAAAAAAAAGGGTGAAGTCAAGGCACTCTGGCATCGTGAGAGGAGCTTGAAGGCTCAGGAAGAGAATCCGCTTTGACAGAAGTTTCAGTATCCCGTGTGGTGTGAGTTTTCTCTCTTGCTAGAGTATGGAGTCAGGCACAACAGCCCAATCAAACAAACAATGAGAATCGGCTTGACTAACTTATGTTAAACCAAGATATTCTTGACCTTTGCTTTCATTAGCTTTCTTCCTCAGACAATAAGTTTAGCCATTCCTATCTCAAATGAGTCCGGTAGGATTGTTCCTCTTCAAACAAAGGGGTTTAGAACTGACTTTCACAAGTCAGGGGTTTAGAACTGACTTGTGAAAGTAAGGAACGAAGTGCTCGACTGTCAAGGAGAGGATTGTAGATCTGACTTGAACAAGTCAGGAAAATGGAACACTACCCTTTTGAATTGAAGAAGCCGAAGGGGTGAACGAGCGCTGCGGTAACGAGCCGTAAGAAAGATGAGCAGAGCATTCCTTCCGCCGGCCTTTATAGGAGTAGGAGAGCGTGGTGAGATAGATAGACGTCCAATCCTGCAGCAGCTAGTTGCTCGGCCTTAGTCTTGGGCGGATCTCACACTTCAATCAACCCCTTCGTACTGCAATCCAATCAATCGATCGATCAAGAGGCTAATCTCTTTTGTTTGGGCCGGTAGCTAAAAAAAAGAAAGTCCTCGGCTGTGAACTGACAGTTCACAGGGCAGCATAGCATTAGCTTCAATTGAACAAGCTCAACCTTGAAAAAGAAAGGTGGTAGGCCGAAGAACCGTTGAACGCTTCAACTTGGCCACTGAAGAAGGCGAAGGCTGGGCAAGAGACTAGGCCAACTTACTGCTTACTGCCATGGTTTAAGCTTTAGGCTCCATAGACGGAACTTTTTTTTAGGTATTAGGGAGGGGAGGACACCACTCAGCACCTAAGGTGGGGTTCAATGCCTAACAAAAACGGCCAAAAGAAAAAAAAAAAAGAGATGTATGGCTGAGGGGAGGAGAGAAAGAACGCATGCATGGGGATTCTGTCTGTCGGAGGTTCGAGAATCTATGATAGGACATCTAAGGCTAAGGAAGAATTAATGGAAGTCCATTACTGAGAGAAGTGGTGATCTCGTCTTGCTTGCTGGGAGAGAGAAAGCTTCCGGACCACCTTTTCCAGCCAGATAGCGAGCGATCACTCAGCAATGAACACTAACTGAAAGCGGCCGGGAATGAGTACCTATCCCTTACGGGAATCGAACCCGTGTCTTCGACATGAAAAGACGATGTCCTAACCACTGGACGAAAGGGACCAAAAAGCCATTCTTCATATACCGCTCCGTGGGCTCCGAGAATAGAAGTGGTTCGTTTTGTTTCTATACGCAATTCAAGATTTCGTTTGTGTTCATGTTGGCGATTTCTGATGTGAATTCGGCGGGTCGTCCCCCCTTCCTACGGGTTCCCCCACCGACCCAGTGACACACCAACCACGCCCCTTCCCTTTCTCCGATCATAAAGCCCCCTGATCCCTTTCTTTGTCTTTCATCCTCCCTGAACAGAATAAGTAAGGCCCCGTTTTTTTCTAATTCAAAAAAGAAAGGGCGAAGCGCCCGTTTGAAGTGGCGAAGGCCTATGATATAGTAAGAAAGAAAGTACGTTAAGGTTACGAAGTCATTTAGTCGAACTATAAAGAAAGGGAGGCTAAGGTTACGAAGTAAGGTCAGCTGGTTAAGGAAAGCTCAGGTTATGAAATCGCTTAGCCGTTAATTAATTAATTAAGTAGTAGTGAGGCTCAGGTACGGAGCCTTCCACTGTGGACCGAGACTACGCAAAGGTAGAACACCATAGAAACTTCGCTGACTTTATCATAAACCTTGATTTCGCTACGCTCAATAAGAACCCGGAATAGCGGAAATCGGTTCGTGTTCCGCTTCCAAAGTCAGTCGTCTTTGCCCAAGTGTGAACTGCAGACGACTCTCCAGTGGTTCCATTCCTTCTTACTTTACTTCTGGGTCAACCCGGGAAGAAGAGGGTCAGCCAAACAGCGGTCCACTTTATTTGCTGAGGCAGACCAATCGGGCATTTGAGAAAAGGGAAGGGCACTTTTCACCGAAGGTTCGGAGACGCTCGACTGGTAAGGAGAGGAGGCCTAGGAAGGAGGCGGGAAGCTACCGCTTCTAGAATGCAAGCTTATCCTTGACTTTTTTTAGAGCGTACCGCTATTGAATAAAAAAAGGTTTATGGATGAAGTAATCGGAGTGACAAATGATTACGGTTGCGGAAACCGGAGAAAGTCGGGAACCTTTTGAATCAAAGTAGCGACGAGCCGAGTACTTCGACTACAGGGGGGGAAAGCTTCGTAGACAGCTTCGCGTCCTCGCCGCTTCTTTCTGGCGACTAGCTTCTTAAGTGGGTGGCTTGGTATCTTCCCATCTCCGTCTCTTATCAATATCAGGAAGGCTATATGAGTGCTTGCTTGGGAAGCTACTAACTCAGAATCTCCAACTTCAGCAATTGACTTGACGTTATTCTGGACTTTCTGGCAAGACAAATAGAAAGATGAAACTCCTAAAACATAGGACAATATTCCTCCAGACAGAGGGGAAGAGTAAGATCATCCAATGCTTTTGGCTAAGTGTTATACTACCCGTGAGGGAGTGGGAAAAGAATCTCTGGGTTTAAGCCCATGGTTACGGAGTGGAAATTAGAGACTTTAGTCTTGCATACTGACTTCTTGCACTCCCGGGATTGCCAAAGTCCACTAGAGCTCCCTAATAAGATCGGAGTGTTAGGAAGTCGGCCGCTGGCTTCTTTGCTTTCTAGCTTTCTCGGGCAGGCTTCTCCGACTAGTCCCGCATCTTATATTTCTAGCCGTCCCCCATCCGCAGGAGGTGAAGAAAAGGCCTTTTCATGGACTAACGCGCACAAGAAATAACACTACATATACCGATTTCGCTCCTCGAACGAAAGAGAATACAAGCCAGCATTACGGCCTGAGGTCACTCTAGCTTCAAAAAACACTAACACTATCTCTTTTTTAGCGCCTGATCTTTAAGGCAGTGGAAATGCCTGGGATAAAATGCAACAACAACGAAGCAAGTATGATTAGTTGGTTAAATAGCAGTTACAGGCTTTCTAGTTAGTCTCTGACTATTCCCCCCTCTTTCCTCAAGAGTGTAGTGGACTTTAGCTTTCCTAATAAGAGAGATCTGCCCGAGGGAATTGACTTTCTTTCAGAAAGTCTAGGAAGTGAAGATCTGAGATTCCACTATACTTATTTTATTTACCGTATTTGACTATCTAAAGCTGTTCCCTTTCTTGTCGAAGGGGCTACGCGTCTTACTAGTTCCGACTTCCGGGCCTAGGGATAGCGATCCGAGGCTAGACAGATTGTAAGTTAGTGTTCACTAAATCGCCATAAAGGAAGAGCGAGAACGGAGCTCCTAACTCAGGAACTGCTTCTTCAACAGATAGCGGAGGTCTATTCTATTTAAACAGGGTCACAACCCAGGTCCGAAATCACTGATTGGCCACTACTATCTTAAAGAACTTAAAGAAATGTCACGAAAGCCGAGAGCCATCACGCCCGAACCAGCAACCCCTTCTTATGCTGCTTGCAACTCCGAGGTTTCTGATTGACTTAACTTTTTCCAGGAATAGCCGCCCTTTTCATTTTTTAATTAAAGTAAGCTCAAGCCTCAACCATTGCAATCAAGCATTTCTTTATCAATTCCACATCGGTAAGGGGAAAGAGGAAGGGAGACTGATCGCTTCACTAGTTCTTTCAGGGGGTTGGCTGGAGAGGCCTTGACTTCAGATCTCCCGACAGAAATCCGCCGAGAAGACACAATGAGGATGGGATTTCGCTATCTGAACCTTCTGTTCAGTTTGTCACGCTTTCATCCGTGGTGGGGGTCGGCGGCTTAAGTCTTTGCCTGGTATGACAGTTTACTTTTCTTCACTGACAGCATTTCTTAAAAAAAGGGCGACCTTCCCTTCAATTCCATTTTGCAGGCCCACTCCTGTCCACTGGCTGGTCGTTCGCGGAACACTTGCAAGATTACCCCCCCACTCATGGTAAACATACCGAACTTCACTTGCTCCACAGTCAACCATTGGTTTTGCGAGATAATAGGGGGGCCAGAGATCATTCTTGTCGTTCTCAGGTTCTTATCAAGGGGTTGACCCGGGGGACTTGCCCCCTAGTTGGCTACCTTCTATTATTGAGAGCCGGATAGTAGTCGATAGCCAGCTTCTTCTGTTTACCATGTTCGTACTTCCGCTGAGAATGGCTACTGGGCAAAACCAACATGATCGATTTCGAGCATCGCTCTACGGTAATTTATTGATTGCCATTGCCTCTTATCCCTCACCCAACTCCGAGCCTACGCAATTCAAATTTGTGTTGTCTCCCCTCCTCCACGCTTTTGTCTGTGCCACCCATGCTTCTCCCTCCGCTGAGCCATCAACAATCTTACCATCAAGCTGACGACGCCGTTTAGTCTTTTTATTATCTAACCAGAAAGAAGGAATGCTGTCTCCTACGCGGGCTCTATTGCTTTGATCAAACATCCAGTAAGGTAGGTCTAGGACCTGCGGTACCGGACGTAGATCATACTGTCACAGGTTATGTGACCTATGACAGCAACATGGAACTATAATGGACAGGTATCCCCCCGATGAGTCAGGATAGGCTACAAGAGTCACGGAGGACGTAGAAGTGTCAGTCACCTGACACCTACCACAATCCAAAACGTGACCCATATAGTCTAATCCAACATCTGGGACAATGTTGTGCAAACGCCATAGAAGACCAAAGCGAACCAGCTCCGGATCTGTTCGCCTGATCTCCCAGTAGTGATACACAACTGGGGCTTCAAAGAACTTATCGAGTTCAACCCATAGATACACTGCAATACCATTTAAGGTAGTTGAGCCATTGCATCATCCAGCTCCGGAGAAGTGAATACTCCAGGAAGTCAGCCATCCCCTCGAACTCCAATAGTTCTACAGGAGGACGGTGTAACTCCCGAGGCTTCAACCTCTCGAGAGCATACCTCTTTTGTTTCCCAAGGAGGTAGGGATTCAATGGACAACCATCACCTAAAAGATATTCCACTGGAAGGCGAGACTTGCCAAAAAGGACCCTAAACCGTTTCCATTTAATCGATTTAGGGCTCTTAGCGACAGATCGAGTCTTATACCCAGCACCGCCAATACGCATGAGAGTCAAAAATCGTGATATTTTGTACTTTTTAAGTATAGCCAATAGGCCGTAGGGGTGGTGGAAGCCACATAAAGCTTTCATGGACACAGGAGAGAGGTTAACCCTCATATCCTTGACCAGAAATTGTTTGGCAAACTCTACAGCACCAGTTGAGGATATCAAAGACTTGTGTGTGGATATCTTAAAACCAAGCCGTTGTAAGCCTAGCCGGTACTGTTCCGCCACAAGTGGATCGGTGATGAGAACATCATCACCTAATATAGCATACCTGTCGAACAGGATCCCAGGTCTAACCTGTTCCGCAGCCCACCACACCAAAACATGATGGGTGAACGCGAACAAAGGCCAATAACCATAATAGCCTAACGGTTGACCGGTCACAAAGGACACTTGAGACAGAGCCCTCTTAACGAAGGGTACCTCAAATACATTCGTCCCTAATGTTGTATTCACAACACTTGAAGCAAATGACCTGTCAAACAATAGCGCAAGCGTTTCAAACATAAACACAAGAGGCCACCTATCGGTAGCACTCTTGAGGTCATAGCTGAAACATGTTTTACTAGGAACTAAACGAATGAGAGGTGCTGTTTGATTAAACGTTCCATCCATTGGGATGCGGCGGAGGACCTCCGCAAACCAATGGTGGATGGGTTTCAGCAACCTCTGATTCACATAGTTTCCTATTGCGAATATACGACGCTTGCCAGCACCCTCACACGTGCAACCTAGTTTGCCTTGCGGGGATCCCCATATCGTCGTGGTAGAAAGGGCCCTATACGGGCGCTCAAACCAATCAAAATCCTCGGGTGTGAAGGTTTTATTCCTCACATCAAAGGCGTAACGAATACGGGGAGGCCACAAGCAGCCATGTGACCATTGGGTACCCTGTGAGTGCCCAACGACCAACAGCCATTGAAAAGCGCCCAACTCATGAGAAAACGATGTGAATGAAGAGCGAAAGTTCCGAATCTTACGATAAGGAAGTTTCCTTCTCTCAACCCACACCCTTTTCGTCAATGAGTGTGTCGGCAAGGCTTTCCAGGTTGGTTCAAACCGTAACCCTTGTTCAAGGGGTATACGTTTTATCCAGGGAGCATAGCGACTGATAAGTCGATTAAAGTTCTCCTTAATCGAACCAACCAGCCCCACCACCTCGTCAATATTATCGGGTGGGGATATTATACTATATAACGTTGATTTATCAACCTTCTTTGCCAAAGTAATGATCTTTGACAGAGAGAATATTTTTTAATAAAACTTCACCAGCATGTCCGCTTTCTCATCCTTCTTCAGAAGAATACGCCTATGATGAGACGGAATGATCCGAGGGTAACCGGACCGAGTGAGAGAGACTGGTACCGCATTGTCAGGATGAACGAATTCATCACCACCATAGGCCGGATGAAGCTGCTTGCTTTAAATATAAAGCGCAGAACAACCACCCTGATTTCCGACCAAGGTGAACAATGCGAATAACAACAAGATGGATCCCCACACAGAGTTCCTTGTTCAGACCATCAGTGATCACTAAAGCACCTTTTGGTATGTATTGCCCCCTAAAGATCAGATCCACCAGACGAGAAAGTCAATTCCGCACTGCTGCTGAGTCGTCGGACTTATCCACCAAGGGATTCGTGGAATTTCTGTGGATTGCGTTGGGGGAAATCTACCAAAGCTAGGCAGATAGATAGACTCCTTTCCCGCTGCTAAGGGAGAGTAAGAAAAAAAAAGAAAAATGATTGTTTTTTAATCAGCGCCTCCTTTTCTTTTGGGTATGCAGGTACTACGAGTCCTCTCACTACCAACCAGCAGACATCATCTGGCTGGGTCTTGCCGGTATCAACAACAAGAAAAAAACAACAAAATGGAAACAGCAACTAACTATGGCTCTTGGCCCAGACAACGTCCTAGGCGTCGGGGAGATCGGAGCAACAAGGAACGCCTAGACGACGTTTTTATTCCTGGGCTGCAGTAAGTAGATCGAGAGGTCGTTCCGCCCCTTGTCCCCGAATATGGGTAATATGTTCTAACAAATTCTTGCTCCAATCTGACCTAGCTGGCGAGCGATCCCAGTTCGCGGCAGAGAACAAGACAGCAAGCGAGCGTACCTTTGTTCGCTTCTTCTCCACCAAGCACGGAAGTTTAAGGATAACTGTAGGTCGGTGGCTACCTAAGGAAACTCCGATTCGATCCGCCCCCCAGCTGGGAGGCATCTACCTCATCCCGATCACAAGGAGAGGTTCACCATGATGGGGGTACTTTTTTTTCCCTTCCGGAAAGAATGAAATGCATAGGGGACCATCCTTTTGTTGCGGCATGCTCCTCAGATTTACGGATTCGCAGGGGGCCTCAGGCCCTACTTAGTTGACTGACAATGACAAAGGCTTGCGAAACTAAGTAGGGCCTTTTCCTTTTTGAAGAACCCATTCTCATTATCTTTCATACATAAGTCAAGTAGGCGCTCCCTAACCGGTCGCCTTAGTAGCGTTGACAAAGAAGAACAGCCGGTTAAAAGACAGCGAATCTTTTTATTTATATATATAAATAAAAAAGATATATATTTTATATAGGCCAGCTTTACAAGCTACCCTTCCTCTTGATCTGAGGTGCGAAGAGAAAGATCTATTTTTTATGACTTCCACTTATCGATCCCGGCCCGGAAAAGTGACCGACCAGGGCCCTATTTTTGAATGAAAGAAAGGGTTTATGAGCCCTAGCCCTGTAAGCCCACACCTGTGTAGAGTAGATCGTTCAACACCTGCGGCACAAACCAATTTTTGACCTATTGGTCCTAGTATCATAGGCGACCGAACGGCCGCCCCCTAATTACTAGACCAACCTGCTGTAATAATTCCATAAACACCTAACGAAGATATGGCAAACAAATAAAGTAGCCCTATGTTCGAATCTGACAATACCATACCATAATCAAAAGGTACAACGGCCCGAGCGACCAGACTTAACATAAATGTAGCCACTGGAGCCATTCTAAAAAGGGAGAAATTAGCACTACTTGGTGAAATAGGTTCTTTTAGAATCAATTTCAAACCATCTGCTAGAGGTTGTAACAATCCGAACGATCCCACTACATCAGGACCCTTTCGACGTTGCACAAAAGCCATTACTTTACGTTCAGCTAGCACTAAAAAGGCTACTCCTAGTAGAAGTGGTAGAATTATTCCAAGTATTTCAGCTGGAACAGCTATGTACGTTTTCGATTTTCTATTCACTCATGATCTGGCCTGGTCGACCCAATCATGATATTGAAGGATTGGACCTTTTCTCGCAAAAATTCTGTATCCAGAATCGAATCCAATGCATTCTTTTCTATCTTGTATCTTAACCTTAGTACACTGAACACCAACCCAATCTCACTTAACAAGACTTGCACCACACCCGGTCTATCCACGAAGGTGGTATCACTTCTCCACCCTTTGCTAACAGCCTCCCTCTCTTACGATATTTCTAGTTGGATTTGGATGAACAAATCGCTCTTATCCTAAATGCAACCGTAATCAACTATACTAAATGATTGATTCAACCCACTTTCAGCTATATCAACAAGAGATCCCTTTAGTCACGGTTGGTCACTCAAGTACTGGGCACAACAAAACTCAGGCCATTTTTTCTATGGACTGCGCTCTTTACTAAGCAAGATAACTCCGTCTCCTGACAAATGAAATCAAAGTACACAGTCTTAGCTTCTCTGGTTCTTCTTATCCCAAGTCCTCCTCTGGATAGATTCTAATCCAGAAATGTTTTGATCCTTCCCCTTATCTTTCTTTATACGTAATTAAGTATGCCCTGAAGTGAAAACAGAATAAACGGATCGAAGACCTATTTATTCGAATCTCAAAATTCACCTACCCCCGCCTTATTCAACTCAGAACTCAAAAAAAGTCTTTGGCTTCCTACGCTCTCCTTCAACTAAGAGTGATAGGAAGTGAAGCCCAGCTCGACCGAAAGGCAAGGGTAAGAGCGGAGTCGCAGAAGCGAGAGGAAAGTAGTCTCTCGACTCTAGAGAGAGGATATAGAGTTCCATATCTGAGAACGAAGAAGGGAATTGGTGTTTTCCTCAATCCGCAACTCTCCCAACCAGGGTAGCTACGTACCTTCCCGCTTTAGTGATTCCAGGTTTTTCTACCAATAGGTGCAGTAGCGTAGCGGTTTGGTTTATTAGGTAGTCTTCTCATATATTTCCTTTGTGCGGAGAACTCCCCGAAGGTTCTAAACAATCTTCATCGATCATCCGTTCTGGTTGGTTGTCGTCCATCCACTGTTGACCCACGGTTTGTGCTCGATTCTCCTTCTCGACCTCCCTTTCGGGTTGATTGGCTTTTTATAGCTGCCCCTGGGTGAAAAAAAGCCATTAGAGCAGTAGTTTTGATTGTCTTAGCTTAGATGCCCCGATAACGTACTTAGCTTCCTAACTACTTTCTAATAAGTAATAAGTAAAGGCCAATCCAGCAGGGACGAAAACTTAACTGCTACTCTTTTTCATTTCGAATGCAACAGACAGTCAGGAAGTAGACTATATGGTTTAGCCCAGGATTGCTTTTGAATTGAAGTCAAACTACAAGAGAAGAAGAAGAGCTACAACTGCTACAACCGAAATGCCGATACACTAAAAGAATTAAGGCATCAGAGAAAAAGAATGATTTGACTCCTCAATTACCAAGTATGGCTAAGGTCGCCGGAAAAGACCCTCTTTTTGGGGAGATTGAAAGAGGTAGCGTAAGCATATGATCTTCAATTCTTTAGGACTTTAAGATATGTCCTGAAAAAAGCATATTTTTTTTCCTTTTTCTAAGAATCGTTATGATCTAAGACCCCCTGACTGACTTAACATGCATTCTAGCAGTTTCTGAAATGAAAACCCGATCCATGGAACCATCTTTTCTTTTCAAAGAAAGAGCTTGTTGAACCCGTCCTCAGACAGACCACTAGCACCCTCGCTCCTACATCCAAGATGTAGCACATCCCCCCGCGAGAAGGAAAGGAGGTGGTTATTAGGATAACCCAATTATGGTTCTGGATCAAGGTTTTCCAATGGTGCTGCCCTTGTCATACTGATCTGAAAAGAGTGTTTTTAGGTGGGATAACTAAATGAAATATCTCAGGGGCATGACAAATTCCAACACTCTCATCTCTAAGAGGTTTGTAAAGGTTTGTTCTTAGGATGCCTTGTAGAAAGATATGTAGGAAGAACCAAGACCAATACCTTACCCTTCTTCCCGGACCGGGGCAAGTAAGGCCCCTATTCGGTGTAGCTTTGCTTTGGTTGTGAAGTACCGGAATAAAGCTCTTTCGCATTAGGAAAGGACTGGCCATCTCTTTCTGATGATCCGATGAGTTCGGTCCTTAACTATGATATTAGAGTATGTTTTAAACCGCAATACTCATCTATTTGCTCCTCGCGGAATAGATGCAAGGCTTCCTTTTCGGGTAAATCTATTTCAGTATGAAACTCCCCCTTTCTCTTGTGAAATGGACGACCTCCAACTGAACCTAGCCCGAAAGAGTGTAAGCGAGGGATTAAAAACCTAGTTGATCACTTATAAAGTAAAGTAGAAAATCTTATTCTATTTTGATCCCCAACATGCAGAATTAAAAAACCAATTAACATAGAAACTAGAGTGAGTTGGATGGAACCTGATGATCTTCGAGGCCGAAGGGAGCTAGAGTTGAAGCTGGGGCGGGAACAGTAGGAGCTCCAGCTCGCTGAATAAGTGACCACAATATAGGAAAAAGAATAAGCAACAGGAGAAGCAAGAATGGCAATAACCGTAGCTATTTCCGCTTCGGAATTGCTACTAGAGGGGAGTTCTCACCGGGAAAATCTCTTTAGAGAAGCAAAGTCCGCTTACAGCTTTAGTGTTCGAGCTCGAAAAAGAGCAAGCATAAAGCTTACTAAGCTTTTAAAGCTGCTCTGAAGAAGTGAAGAAAGATTATGACGTGTGCGGCTGTGATCGTGGTGTACGGTGGCGTAAAATCATTTCGGTAGCTAAGCTAGCGTGTAGAGAGTGGTGTTCTCTTCCATTAGGAACTGTTGGTCTTATAGAAGTAACCGGTGTTGGATCTGGTCTTCCGAACCGACATCCACTTTGGAAAAATTTACCAAGCTCGGGTACAGAAAATGGAAAAGTAGGCAATTACTTGAAAAAGGAAGTTCATTCCCCACGGAAGTCGTCATCATTGATGGTCTTTCTTGAGGAATGGTTCCCCCACGGCGGTTCATCAATCCTCCTGAAAGCTTGGGCCTGTCCGGTCTCTTTGGGACGAAATGGGCCAATCAGAATAACGTCCTTTGAGAGTTCGAGATGTAGGAGCGAGTCTTCGACTTTCGGTTCTGAGGATCTAATTTCCTGATGCCGTTGGGTACGGGTTTGGGTACCAGTGACTCAAGTCTTTCGCGAATAGATTATTGAAGAACTTTTCCTAACTGAGACCAATCTTTGTTCTCACCTATCTATGAACGAGGAGAATGTACGAGGATACGGGAACCCACGTATGAGAGATCTGGTCCTTCCGGCTCTAATTCTTTCTCAAATCAAGCGGACTGGGATGGGAATGGATCAGTGGGTAGGAGCCTTTTACTAAAATGGGCCGATGAGCTTTAGCCCCTGGGCGGGATCAAACAATTCTCTTCTCGAAGCCAAGCCATCCATTAACTAAAAAAGGCTTGCGGGCTTTCACCGGATGGGAAGGTTCGAAGAGATATGCCAATATAGCTTCAGTGGATCTAGTGGGAATGAGATTCTATGCCCAAGTAAGTCTCTTAAGAGTCAAGCTTGCCTAACCGCAGAAGTAGGACCGAGGACCAAGAGCTCGGGAAATAAAGATCGGGCATCCAGCTTTGTCGTAAGAACACTGACTTCGAACAAAGAAAGGCCGGGTGGTCTGGCTCCAGGTGTGCCCCTATCCTAGTGAAGTTTGAACTTCAGGTCATTCCACTTAGCTCTGGCACTGTCCAAAGAAGCTTGACCTGCGGCATGCATCTCGTCAGCCTTCTCTGCCTCGTCCCATGCCGCGAATAGACGACTGTATTCCGCCTTCTCTAATTTGCAAAGCTGCTCGCCCAGTTCAGACAGCTCAGCTTGTTTCTGAGAGAGGCGATTCTGGATCTCCATCACTTGTTGGTGCTTAGCGCTTTCCTCCTCATGGAGTGAGTCTCGCCTAGCTAACATGTCCCGCACCTTCGCAGCAGATTCATTAACCATGTCTCGCCCGGCCTCATATGATGCCTTTCTCTTTGGGAACATTGTCAAAATCAAAATCATGGTAACAAGCGAGCCGCCGCTTTCATGATCAGTAATCAAAACGAGAAAATGATTCCCTTTCTCTCAGGGCATTCGATGCAACAGATTCCCCTATTGATTAACGTCCTGAACGACCAGGAGCTATTCTATTCTTTCGCAAAGAGCTTCTTTTTCTATTTCTATAATAACCCGCTAATGAGATAGGGGCCTAGCGAGCCAATAACAGAGAAAACTTCTGGAGGGACCCAGAGAGCTGCTTCATACAGAGAAGGAGCTGTGAGTGAGGCAATGAAATTGTGTTAGCAAGAAGATGCAGATGAAGAATTGGAAAAAGGGATTCATGAAAACCTTTGTTTGAGACGAAGATCACCTCTTTGAGGAGAAGGTCTTGGGCTTGTTGTCGAAGGAGATGGGGGGCTTTTTCCTTCTCTTTCCTTCTTAGCGGTCTGACTCTAGAAATTCCCCTTTTGAATAAGCTATTAAGGTTAGGAATCGACGAATAGGTTCTGAATTATCGGCGATTGGTACTCGAATATGCCTTCTGTCGGCCTAACGACGTGGTAGGTGTGCATAGATTCACTCCTCTGGAGGCCTTACGACTGGTAATGGAATGACTTTCTCGGCCTAAGGACTGCTAATTCTATTTACTTCAACTTTGTCTTCTGTCTAGCCTTCCTTCACCTCTGTAATAACCTTCACTTCGAAATCGAAAGAAATTTGTAAGGGAAGGAGTGATTTATCGTTGACCTAAGTAAGTAGCCAACTTCTCCCTGTTGATAGCACAGGAAAGAGACAAGGGCGGATTCTTGCAGCCACTACTATTGCTTGCTACTACTCCTAGCGTGGAAATTAGCCCTCTACAGGCCGACAAATGGGATAACTTGACAAGAAAAGATGTGCGAACATTCCTTGGACTCTTGAACAGATTCATTGCCTTGCTACGCATCTCTATTAATGGGTATGACTACGAAAAGAGGAAGAAGTCCAGCCAGAAGAAGGTATGAAGTACTCGACTGAAAGGAAGAGGTTCAAGGAAGCTCGCCCTAGATATAAAGGGGTAAGGAGAGGAAGGAGTCAGAACGGAAGCTGTGGCATTTCATTCAGTCCTCGTTCTCGTATAGTTTCACACCGCTGCCAGAACCTCTAAATCTCATAAGAGAAGAAAGCGTAAAAAAGAAAGATAAGGACGGCTAGCCTTCTCTCGTCTATCTTGGTATTTGTATTGATGAATCAGCTGGTATCTGGTATAAAGTAGGGAGGCTTCGTGTGATATATAGAAGTCATAGAATAAGCTCTTTGAGAGGCTAACCAGAAATATCTTATTAAGAAAACTGAGTTCGATTCGATTATAGGCTAGATTAGATTCACGCTATGCTAGTTGCGTATAGAAGTTCGAAGAAGCAGCAATCTTATATATCAACTTAGATTTTATAGAAAAAGTTAGTTCACCAGGCAAGGAAAGATATCATATAGATAGAAGGGATACCGCCTAAGCTGAGTTGTGAGCTCTGACACGATGGCTCTCGAATCCAGGCGCGCACGTATAAAGGAGGTGCAAGGTTACGCTCCCGTAGCCTTCCCATAGCACGGTTGAGTCAGAACCGACAATGACGATGCCCCTTCCAACAGTCCGAAGGTCCGAAAGGAGGCACTCCCCTCCCTTTCTCTCCTCGTTCTTCTGCTGGATTGCTGCTCCCGCGCTTACCCCAATGGACCACTTAGAAGAGACCGCTTCGGATGACTCTCTATATCATCTTCTTCAGAGCCCTTTCCTATTCTACTTTTTGAATAGCGTAAGAAAGGATTTTACAGTTGATTCCGCGGAATCACCAACGTCTGTTTACTTGTACGAGCGAAGTCTTCACCCCGATCTAGATCCATATCCAGATCATCCAGTCAGTTCGTTCGGAAGCCCCCTATCATCAATCCCGGTTCCAGCCATCATAGAGGATGACCCCGGCTTTCTTTACATATGAGCATTCGTGTGATCCCCTGATGCGCTATAAATAAGGTTTAATGAAGCCCCTCGGGGTGAGAAGAGGAAGGGGCTCTTGTCTTGAATACTATTTTTTTGAAGTTTCACTATATATATGTCAGTTGCCACCATCCAGCGTTAGTAACCCTAATGATTGGATAAACGGATGACACACGTTCATAGTGAACTAGTAATGTTCCGACTGAGTAGTGTGTTTCCTTCATCACTTAGGATTGTAACTGTCCGATGGCAGAGAGTTTTAGAAGA